TTTTTCCAGCTGTTCAATGGCCCCCCCACGAAGTTCTTCTGAATTTCGAATAGTATTCAAGATCCTCTGTTTTCGATTATCTAATAAATCACTTAATGAAAGTAGATTATCTTTCCATTTCAAAGCTTCCATAACCCCTTCCCGAACCAAACATGAATCTTTCGAGTCATTTGGCTCTCACGCTCAATTACTTAGGATAAATTCTCATATCTTTTTATAAATGTAATGAGCCTGCCCTCTCTTCTTTGTTCATATTAAAAAACTATATAAACTAATGCCAGATCAAAATATTCAGAGGACTCTTCTGACAAAAAATATGTAATTGTCAGCAAAGTTGTTTCTTTTTTTCTTCAAATCCAAAAAATTATTCTTACTTCTACATAACACATAGGTCGTCGATTCAGCATTGAATAAAGGGGACGAAATGCCCATTTTTACAATAAGCGGTTCAAATCATTTTATCAATAGGAGTGTTCTCTATGAATAAAATATTCATTCTGAACCATCTCTATCTCTATATTAACATAGTGGTATAAAGAGTACCGCGCTGCATCTAGACTTCAAACAGTTTGCTTTAACCATATTAATGGCCCCACATTATTGGTTGATAGAGAATCAAAGTAGGTTTACCAATGAATCACGAAATGCTATGGTTCTTACATATAATTTCTTAATTTATTCCGAAGTAATTCGCGAGATCATGCACCTTTCTTTTCTTTCCTAGTTATAATGAAAAAGGTACAGCTGGTTGGATCCAGCCTATTCTTGAAATAAACAACTCGCACACACTCCCTTTCCAAAAAAGATCAATACACCAAGTACTACACTTAGATTTATTAGATTTGTTGATAAAATATCGGTATTAACCCCGAAACTCCCGGCAGATGGCCAGTGGCCCAAAAAAACGAAAGAATCGGTTACATTTTTCATATGATCTCCTCTTATGGATAGACTAAATAGATAGACTAAAAAATCGAATAGAGTTCTTTTTGTATAACTTCCCCCCTCTTTTTTTAAAAGTATTCGATTTTTGTGCCCTCTTTTTTTAAAAGTATTCGATTTTTGTGAATTATCCCTCTTGTTTCAATACTTAGTTTCCCTTGGACTACGAACGGGAAGGGTGAAAGCGAGTCAGTATACTAATTCCTCATTCGCAAATCAGACCTTCCCGTAGGTTATTTTGTCAACGAATAAGTAATTGTAGGAGTGAAATATTGATATAATTTGAAAAAGCAAACGACAAGTCCAAGGCAATAAAATATGTATTTTTTAGATTTCTAAGATTAAACAAAAGGATTCGCAAACAAAAGTGCTAATGCTACAACCAGTCCATAAATTGTTAAAGCTTCCATAAAAGCTAGACTAAGCAATAGAGTACCCCGTATTTTTCCCTCTGCCTCCGGCTGTCTCGCGATACCCTCTACAGCTTGACCCGCGGCAGTCCCTTGACCAACTCCGGGTCCAATAGAAGCAAGCCCTACGGCCAATCCAGCAGCAATAACGGAAGCGGCAGAAATTAGTGGATTCATGATAAGTTCCTCGTAGCAAAAAAAGAAATGGTTAATGATACAATCAACCAACAAATTATGACTTAATTCTTCCGTCGCTAGGATTCGAAGTAACTAAGAACTTCGAGTTGAAGTATTAGTGAATCATCAGAACTACTTCGATATCTCTTTTTTAGTTTTTATCCACAGAGTTTTTGTGAATCCATACGACTTTCGCTCTTCCATTTCTTGGTTCCGAACTTTTATTTGAATTCTTCCATCTTTTTCTTGATTTCATCTGTTTATTCGTTCAATTCACAGTCACAAGGAGACGGAAAGGTAAGGACTTCTATTCAAATCCCCATCTAAATTCATAGGAGTAGGACTAATTTATTATATCTTTAGTTCATATATAACCAGCAATATTTAATATCACATATACATGTCTTTCTTCTATAACGTAAACCAACCATCCCTCTTAGATTCAATCGGATTGGAGAATCAATTATTGAAATATCTACAAGAATTGACTTATTTATAGCCATTCAATTCCATATACCTACCCTCTCCGAACCAATCCGAATTCCTTTTTTGGAAATTGTTTTCCCTCTTCCCTTTTCTTTATCATTATTCCACGGGATCCAATCTAAATGGTCAAATTGGTTAGTCTAAATCATTATTTGATTGATTTAAGTTCATGCAATTTATTATTTATTATATTACTATTTTTGTTTGGTCAATCGTTGAATAAAATCAACTGAAAAGGGAATCTTTTTATTTTATTAAATATTTCAATTCTTTTTTATTTGAATATTGAAATATTGAATAATGGTATATAAATCGAATATTCATTGAGGGGGGTATGGTATTAAGTGGACGAAAGGGAACTTTAGGAAAAAGATCTTTTCGATCTCTTTCCTTTTTTTACAACTCTCTAATATCGTAATTTTTTTGCTATTACTCTATATTATATATGGCGTCGTTGTATATTCCCTAAGTAAATGATCTTGAGC